GGAAAGGGCCCGTTGGGTTCTTAAGAATCAGAGTCTTTTTTTCGCTTTTTTTCGTCTAAATGGCAAAGTGGATTTCTTTTTCTGCTGGTTCAAAGAACTCCATTCTCTTTTTTCTGATGATGCTTTTGAAAAATGAACTTCATTGATTGATTCAGAACACCTCTTCCTTGATCTTGATAGTATCTATGGGTACTTTCCAAGTTAGAACAAGGGGGGGGGATCACTCAATTTCCTGGATTATATATATTTCTGTAGATTAGATATCGTACAAATACTTTCTATACTCTTACCCTATTTATTTTTTATTTTAGTATCTCAGAAAAATGGAAAATTCATTGAATAAGTTTTCTTTTTTTTGTCCACTACTTTATTTTCTATTTTATTGTACGTAATAAATCGAAAAAAAAAGTTCTGATACATCTGGAAAACCGAAACCAAGACTAGGAAGACAAATAATGCCTCCTAGAATTATTTGTTCCCCGCATTTCTAGTTCGTTCTATTACCCACTTACTTATGCTAATATCTATCCCAATTTTATTCTATTTGAAATATCATAAAATGGATCCATTTTATGATATTTCAATCTGGCAATAGTAACATAGTCCTATCAATTCAATTTGGCTAAAAAAAAAACAAAGAAAGAGATGGTAAAGTCATAAAGTCAAATAAAATAGTCTTCTTCAAACAAAAATCTACCTATTATGACTAGGAATGCGATACAAGGGATTCCCTGAAGCTCGTAGAAAAAGAGCAGGTAAATAAAAGGTTTTTCAGAATTGATTTTTTTTGATCATACATAATTGACAACAAAAATTTTTTTCTTTTTACGAACCTGATGTCAATAAATCCGCGAGTCTAGAAATTCATTTCGGCCAATTGAACCTTCTCGAACTGTTTCTTTTTAAGAACCAAAAAGATTTGTGCCAAAATAACAGATGCCAAGAAGACCAAAAGACCTTGGACACGTAATGGATCTTGAAGTACTATTTCTGCATCTCCCTGACCAAATCCACCCACATTAGGATTACTCGTTAATGGTTGATCAAATTGGATGGATTCACCCTCTGAAACAAGAACTTCTGGTCCTGGAGGGATAATATCAACCACTTGACGTCCATCCGATGGATCTGTTATGGTTATTTCATATCCCCCTTTTTCTTTTCGTATGATTTTACTTACTATGCCCGCTCCTGTAGCATTATAAACTGTATTGTTACTCTTGCTTCCGTCGGGATAAATCTGACCCCTTCCCCTATTCCCCCCTACGTATATAGGATATTTTAAGAAGTGAACATCTTTCTTAGTAGCGGGGTCGGGGGAAAGAATAGGAAAGGTGATTTCACTATATTTCTGACCAGGGACAGGCCCTATCACAAGAATATTTTTTTTATTAGGGCGATAGCTCTGAAAAGACAAATTGCCTATCTTTTCTTTCATCTCGGGAGAAATACGATCGGAAGGAGCTAATTCAAACCCCTCCGGTAAAATAAGAACAGCCCCCACATTCAAACCCCCTTTCTTACCATTAGCAAGAACTTGTTTCACTTGCTTATCATAAGGAATTCGAACAACTGCTTCAAATACAGTATCAGGAAGTACCGCTTGTGGAACCTCGATATCCACGGGCTTATTAGCTAAATGGCAATTGGCACATACAATACGCCCAGTCGCTTCTCGTGGATTTTCATAACCCTGCTGCGCAAAAATGGGATATGCACTTGAAATGGATGTCCGAGTTATGATATATATCATGAGCGATATGGAAATAGATCGAGTAATATGTTCCTTTATCCAAGAAAAAGTATTTCTAGTTTGCATGGTCTAATCATTGATCCGAAAATTTCTACAATAAATTGGGTAGGTCGCTAGTATAGTTCCCTATCCACGATTCTGCTATTTATTGGAATCATTTTACTGGAATACTATAGTATGAAAATCCCCCGGATAGAAAGTTTTTAATACTTATGTAGAACTACAAAGTAAGAAACATTCTAATTGGATTATTTATCAATCATTCATTGAATGATAAATAACTACAAGTGACGGAGATACACGATTTAAATAACGAAAAATCCAATATTTAAAAATAGTATCGAGAATAACTGGAAAGGTGGAAACAAGACCAGATATAATTTGATCATTATGACCAAATCCAAAATCTTTGTAGACAGAACCAATCATTAGTTCCCAACCGTGGGGTGAATGAAATCCGATACATAAATCGGTTAATAAAAGAATCGAAAAAGCTTTTACTGTATCACTTAAGTTATATAGGAATTCCTGAGCCCAAGAGTTAAGAATAACAAGTTCTTCATTTCCTAAAATAGAATAACCGCTTAGAATAACAAAACAGATTATATTTGTCGAGAAGTGCAAAATCGTATGGATACAATCCTCATTGTGTATCTTGATTAATTGGATCGTTTCTTTGTGGATTCCTATAGGAAGCTTTTGTAGATGTGTCTCCGAGTATTCCTTGATCATTTCTTCCAAGAAGAGGATTTCCTCTAATTCTATGAACTTTTCTAGAATACTTTTTTCTTGAATATCATTCAAAAAAATTTCGGATTGACCAGTATTCGACCAATTAGTAACCCAAGATTCCATACTTTTAGTAAATGAGAGAGAAATCCACCAGGGCAGAAATACTATAGATGCAAGATACAAAAGAGGAGTGAATGCTTTCTTTTTTGCCATTTTTCACCTGTGAATTTTTAATTAACCCACTTCATTTGTCGACTCTATGTGATCGAATATTTCTTTCAAACATGAGTTCTAGACAAGGTATCAAACCTATGAATCTATTTTATTTGTGATTTTGTTTGAATCTAGAAAGAATACAGAAATAGACTAAGACTCCACTTCGAATTCGACTGAAGAAATAATACAAAATCTTGTTTCCAGATATCTCACTTCATCAAATTCCAAACAAGTGTCTCCTTTCGATGAATGACCGAAAGAAGTACTTTAAGGAATGAATATTATTGAGATTTTGAGACGAAAGAACTCCTTTTCTATCAAAATATCCAATATTTCGAAAAAATTCCAACGATTCCCCATAGTCAAGAATAGAATAATTGAGAGAAAGAGATTGTGATGATCAAAAAAATGAGCGGCAAAACAAGACAGAAATGGGCCAGTTATCCTTATTAAGAAAACCCATTATTGGGTATTAAAGAACACAAACGAAAGGATAAAAAGGGGTCGATTGACAAAAAGAAAAGAATTTACAAGATATGATTTATCTGCATCTAAAGTATCACTTAGTTATAGAAAAAAACAGGATTCTTGCATTTTTTCCCTCCTGCTGAGAAAGCATTCGTTCTTCAGCCCAGTCCCTTTTCTCAAAAGACTTCAATTGGTACGCGCAAGAAATAGGCCAATTCCGCGGCTTTTTGTTCAATTTCTCGTGGAGTCAAATTCTCATCAGTACGGGTCAACGGAATAGCCCCCCGGCCTCTGATGTCCATATAAAGGACACGACGAGCATAAATACCCTCTTTAACTTCTATTCTAACGGATTGAATATCTTTTATAAGGAATCGGAGGAATATGCGGCGATTTTTTCCAGGAAATCCCCAACGAAAAATACACACTATTCCTTCCTTTCTATCGAATCGATCATAACCACTACCTACATTCCAGGAAATTGTGCACCACAAATAAGAACTAATAAAGAGACCCGCGATCCCGTAGAAAGACATCACGATCCCTTGTGGAAAAAAAATGATTTGCTGAGACGGAACAAAAGATATCAAATTTCTACCAAGATAACTGGAAGTTCCAACCAATAAGAATCCTAATGAACCTAAAAAAACGATAAGGGCCCAGCAAAAATTACTTAGTTTTCGAGACCCCGTTATAAGTTCTATCCATATATGTTCTGATCGCCAACTCATACTTGATCCGATTGCATTTTATTGGAATTGAGAGAATACCCCAAATGATTTTGACTTTACTTTTTTTGTTTCTGAATGAACTCTCATCAACTAGCACTAGTTTGATGTGAACTAGCACTAGTTTGATGGGAACCTTTAGGAGTAATTCATCAAATTGGTTAGATCTAAAATAATAACATACCCTTCATATGATCCCAATATACATATTGATATACATATAGATCCACCAACTTTACATTTTAGGCATCCAGCGATCCTGATCTATTTGAAACTAGCTAGAATTCAGTTACCCATAGATCATTTTCTGCAGGCATAAGAGCTTTTTCCTTTATGTTCGGCGGAAATCACATGCTCTACCATATTTCCCGAAATAAATATCTGTGTTATGCTACAAGTCTAAGTTTCAAAAAAAACGGATGATATTGGGTCCCCCCAGATCTAAACAATCTTGTTTTTTTGAACATGAAGAAATAAAGAAGCCATTGCAATTGCCGGAAATACTAGGCCTACTAAAGGCACAAAAATAGAGGGAAAATTGAAAGTTGTCATAAAATGGGTACCTCGATTTACTATTTGTACCTGTTCTTATTTTTTTTTTAAATATCATATTTTATATTTATACTAATTATAATTAAGAATTGTAATTATTATGAATTCATAGTTTAATTCAATTTGAAAATTCTTATTAGAGATATAAGTATCTAAGAGTATATAAAATAAGTCCAAGGAATGTAGAACTAAATAAATGGACTTATTCATCTATCTATATGAAAGATACATATGATAATCCATTTTATTATTTTTCTTCATTTCTTTGTGTTTTGTTCTTGTCTTCGAATTTAATAAAGAAAGAGTTTCTTACAAATTATCGAAAGATTCGTTAGAATGCGACACAACCGGAATTTTTAGTGAAAATGGGATTTTCGGGAGATGGAGAAAGATACAAAACTATATATCTATTTTTTCTATATTTGAATTTAATTATATACGTAAGACGCAATTCGTTTTATTTGCCTAATTTCACGAAAGGAAGAACTCATGTTTTTATCTTGTTGATAGAGACTTCTTAATTAGTAATCGGGAATCTAGGTAAAAAAAAA